TTGCCTCCGGCCTAAATTAAATCAACCTAAGTGAAATGGAGTCTCTATCGTTCCACTGCAAGAGTTAACTATGAGACTTCATACACCGTAAAGTTCATAGAACGAGAAGAAATTTTTTGGAGGCCCTTATCCTCATTCTGCCTAGCATTTAGTGGGCTGGATATTTACCTTATCAACTAGCAAATCCATAAGGGTTCTATTTGATTAGGCACCTGAATTGGCACCTGAATCGGACTGAACCAACTATTTGTCAGGCTACTGTTCTCCTATTCTCTCGAATCTATGAAGTAAGACATTGATTTTGCAATAAGATCAATTATGTTCATTGCATAATAAGCTCCTTTGAAAAGCATTGGCGCACGTGTAAACGAGTTGCTCTACCGAACTGAGCTATAGCCCTTATCAGAGATATCTTAACATATAGATAATTTCTTGTCAAGATGAATATTCTCTAATGCCAGAGGATATCCTTTTTATCTGTATCTGTTTTAGTATATATAAGACCAATAACGAAGCGGTATTGCTTAGAAAAGTGATTCAATATATAATCGATCGAAGTAATGAGTCTTCCTTTGTGGTGATAAATTGCCTACTTAACTCAGTGGTTAGAGTATTGCTTTCATACGGCGGGAGTCATTGGTTCAAATCCAATAGTAGGTAAGTAGGTAGAAAAATTACTAGATAGCATTGGACTTACTTCGCTTCGCTATCTAATAACTTTTTCTACCCCTCTTCCCTTTTTCTTTGTATCAACTATAAACCCTTGGATTGTCTTCAATTGGAGGGGGGAATCCAATTGACAGCCTCGATTCGTATCCTAGCTCGTCTGAGAGCTAGCTTTGCTTCAACTAATTCTTTCGTACCCTCAGCTTTACTCAAGTTAGCTTCGGCTATTTCAAGTGCCTGTTGAGCTTCTTTCGGATCAATATCACTACCCAGTTCCGCATCATTTCCTAAAATGATGATCTCATTATTAACTATTCTCGCAAAACCGCTCCACAGAACCGCCGTTAACCATTGGTCGTTGAGGAGGCGTATTCTCAAAGGACCCATATCTACTGCTGTGTTAATGGGGGCGTGGTTTGGTAATACGCCAATTTGGCCACTATTAGTGGATAAAATGATTTCTTTCACTTCACAATCCCAAATAATTCGCTTAGGAGTCAGTACATAAAGATTTAATTTCATTTCTTCGATTTGTTCTCCTCTTCTAAGGTTATAGCTTTCGTGCTAGCTTCATCGATGTTACCCACCAAATAAAAAGCTTGTTCGGGTAGGCCGTCTAATTCTCCGGAAAGGATTAGTTGAAATCCCCTAATAGTTTCTGCAAGACCAACATACTTTCCTGGAGAACCAGTAAAAACTTCTGCCACAAAGAACGGTTGTGATAAGAAACGCTCTATTTTTCTTGCTCTTGCTACAGTTAAACGATCCTCTTCTGATAATTCATCCAACCCAAGAATAGCGATAATGTCCTGAAGTTCTTTGTAACGTTGTAAAGTTTCCTTAACTCTTTGCGCAGTTTCATAATGTTCGTTGCCAACGATCCGAGGCTGTAACATAGTTGAGGTTGAATCTAAAGGATCTACTGCTGGATAAATACCCTTGGAAGCTAATCCTCTGGAAAGTACGGTAGTAGCATCCAAATGTGCAAATGTTGTCGCAGGAGCAGGGTCGGTCAAATCGTCCGCGGGTACATAAACTGCTTGAATCGAAGTTATAGATCCCTTTTTAGTAGAAGCAATTCTTTCTTGCAAAGAACCCATTTCTGTACTAAGAGTAGGTTGATAACCCACTGCAGAGGGCATTCTCCCTAATAAAGCGGATACCTCCGATCCTGCTTGAACAAAACGAAAGATATTATCGATGAATAAAAGCACGTCTTGCTTATTAACATCTCGGAAATATTCTGCCATAGTTAGGGCAGTTAAACCAACTCTCATACGAGCTCCCGGCGGTTCATTCATTTGGCCATAGACTAGAGCTACCTTTGATTCCTCAATATTTTTTTCATTAATTACCCCGGATTCCTTCATTTCCATATAAAGATCATTTCCTTCACGAGTCCGTTCTCCTACTCCACCAAATACGGATACGCCCCCATGAGCTTTAGCAATGTTATTGATTAATTCCATGATGAGTACTGTTTTACCTACTCCAGCCCCCCCAAATAGTCCTATTTTTCCTCCACGTCGATAAGGAGCTAAAAGATCGACGACTTTAATACCTGTTTCAAAGATGGATAATTTCGTATCTAACTCGATAAAGGCAGGCGCAGATCTATGAATAGGGAACGTCGCACTACTATCTACAGGACCCAAATTGTCAACAGGCTCCCCAAGAACGTTGAAAATTCGTCCGAGAGTAGCTCCACCGACCGGAACACTGAGAGGAGCTCCCGTGTCAATCACTTCCATTCCTCTCATCAACCCGTCTGTAGCACTCATAGCTACAGCTCTAACTCGATTATTTCCTAATAATTGTTGTACCTCACAAGTCACATTAATTTGCTTATCGGCAGTGTCTCTACTCTGGACTACCAAAGCGTTATAAATATAAGGTAACTTGCCCGGGGGAAAAGTGACATCCAGCACGGGTCCAATAATTTGATCGATACGACCTGCACTTTTTTCATCAATTGTGGAAACCCCGGGACGAGAAGTAGTAGGATTGGTACTCATAATTATCACATAATAAAAAAAAAGAATTTGTCGAAATTTTTCTTTTTTTCTTGTTGAATAATGCCAAATCAAATCCAAAAAAATATCCAAAAATCCAAAAGTAAAAAGAAAATGAATTAGTTAATTCAATAAGAGAAAAAAGGAGACCAGGACTTTATTTCCTTGCCCAAGCGAATCCCATTCAATCGTTTACTCATGGAATGAGTCCGTTGCAAAGTTCAATCAATCTTTTTTTCATATACATTTTGCCTTTTGTGGAGCATCTGTGCCTACTCTACTTTCCTATCTAGGACTTCGATATACAAAATATATACTACTGTGAAGCATAGATTGCTGTCAACAGAGAATTTTCTTAGTATTTAGTTAGGTATTTGCATTCAAAATAAGAAAAGGGCCCATTAAGAACTTGTAAAATAAGGATTAGGGATTGATTTGGGTTGCGCTATATCTATCAAAGAGTATACAATAATGAAGGATTTGGTAAATCAAATCCATGGTTTAATAATGAACCGTGTTAACTTACCATAACAACAACTCAATTCCTATCGAATTCCATTCCTATAGGATAGAAAATACACAGGGTGTACACATTATATATGAATGCAAAATATTCATTAATTTAAGTATGCCCTCAATTTTCTTTAATGAGTTGATATTATATTAATTATATTAATTGAATATCCTTTTTGTTTTACGAAATTTTTGCTAAAGTTGCATTGACGTCTAATTCACATCGAGTAGACCCTGTTATTGTGAGAATTCTTAATTCAAGAGTTGTAGGGAGGGACTTATGTCACCACAAACAGAAACTAAAGCAAGTGTTGGATTTAAAGCTGGTGTTAAAGATTATAAATTGACTTACTACACCCCGGAGTATGAAACCAAGGATACTGATATCTTGGCAGCATTCCGAGTAACTCCTCAACCTGGGGTTCCGCCGGAAGAAGCAGGGGCTGCAGTAGCTGCCGAATCTTCTACTGGTACATGGACAACTGTTTGGACTGATGGACTTACCAGTCTTGATCGTTACAAAGGACGATGCTATCACATCGAGCCTGTTGCTGGGGAAGACAACCAATGGATCTGTTATGTAGCTTATCCATTAGACCTATTTGAAGAGGGTTCCGTTACTAACATGTTTACTTCCATTGTGGGTAACGTATTTGGTTTCAAAGCCCTACGTGCTCTACGTTTGGAGGATCTACGAATTCCTGTTGCTTATACAAAAACTTTCCAAGGCCCGCCTCATGGTATCCAAGTTGAAAGAGATAAGTTGAACAAGTATGGTCGTCCTTTATTGGGATGTACTATTAAACCAAAATTGGGATTATCTGCAAAAAATTACGGTAGAGCGTGTTATGAGTGTCTACGTGGTGGACTTGATTTTACCAAAGATGATGAAAACGTAAACTCACAACCATTTATGCGTTGGAGAGACCGTTTTGTCTTTTGTGCCGAAGCTATTTATAAAGCACAGGCCGAAACCGGTGAAATTAAGGGGCATTACTTGAATGCGACTGCAGGTACATGTGAAGAAATGATTAAGAGAGCTGTATTTGCGAGAGAATTAGGGGTTCCTATTGTAATGCATGACTACATCACTGGGGGATTCACCGCAAATACTAGTTTGGCTCATTATTGCCGCGACAATGGCCTACTTCTTCACATTCACCGTGCAATGCATGCAGTTATTGATAGACAGAAAAATCATGGTATGCATTTCCGTGTATTAGCTAAAGCATTGCGTATGTCTGGGGGAGATCATATCCACTCCGGTACAGTAGTAGGTAAGCTAGAAGGGGAACGCGAAATGACTTTAGGTTTTGTTGATTTATTACGCGATGATTTTATTGAAAAAGATCGTGCTCGCGGTATCTTTTTCACTCAGGACTGGGTATCCTTGCCAGGTGTTATACCGGTAGCTTCAGGTGGTATTCATGTTTGGCATATGCCAGCTCTGACTGAAATCTTTGGGGATGATTCTGTATTGCAATTTGGTGGAGGAACTTTAGGACATCCTTGGGGAAATGCACCTGGTGCAGCAGCTAATCGAGTGGCTTTAGAAGCCTGTGTACAAGCTCGTAACGAAGGGCGTGATCTTGCTCGTGAAGGTAATGAAATTATCCGAGCAGCTTGCAAATGGAGTCCTGAACTAGCCGCGGCTTGTGAAGTATGGAAAGCGATCAAATTCGAGTTCGAGCCGGTAGATACTATTGATAAGTAGATAAAACTAAATATAAAGAAGGTATAAATAAAAAATAAACGAAATAAAAAGAGAAAAAATAAGTTACGAAATGCAGTAATTCTTCTTTATTCGTCTAATTGATTGCAATTAAACTCGGCTCAATCTTTTTTAGAAAAAAAAGATTGAGCCGAATAAAAATGGATCATGATACGATTATGAGACTTGACAAATCGAGATTAGTCTATTCTATATATCTAGAATATATAAAGGTATAATACAATAAAGAAATACAAATCAAATTCAAATATTATCATACGATAATGGAATCAAATACGAAGTATTTACAGAAAAAAGTCTTCGTTTATTGGGAAAGAATCAATATACTTTTAATGCCAAATCGGGATTCACTAAGACAGAAATCAAGCATTGGGTCGAACTCTTCTTTGGTGTTAAGGTAGTAGCTGTGAATAGCCATCGACTACCTGGAAAGGGTAGAAGAATAGGACCTATTCTGGGACATACAATGCATTACAGACGTATGATCATTACCCCTCAACCGGGTTATTCTATTCCACTTCTAGATAGAGAAAAAAACTAAAGGAGAATGAATGAAAAAAGACATAGTTTTGAAGTTATACCCTTTTATTTTATAAGACTCTCTTGCAAAAAAGAGGACGTTTGAAACTTTTAACAGTCGTAATCGTGAGTCAACAAGTGACTCGAACTGTGTGTAAGAAAAGAAGCATTTTTTTTTTTTTCAAAATGCTATAACTAGATAAGGAAGTTTTCTATAACCTTGAGAAAAAGGTAGTTTTAGTTTATGACTCCGATCAAGAGCGATAAATCCTTGATTTGGGATTGGACATAGAACCTGGATCCATCGTAGAGACGTTCAAAAGGATTCTGATGGGAACAATTATACTTTCGTGGAAATCCAGCGCTATAAACTTCAATGCGGTAGACATTTTGTTTCGAATTTTGCCGGACCAAACCTCCGACCCCACGATACAATGAATTTTTTTTATTCATAAATAAAAAAAATAAAAAGCATTCGGAATCGCAATGCTACTTACTATACACGTCCAGAGGAGTATTCGGAATAATATTCTTCTATAAACCACTCTTGCACGAGGTCTTACTAACAGGACGACTTCGCTGCACGAGACGGGTCTTCCTCGAAAAGCTAACTCCACCCGGCATTTTTATACCCTTTTTGGGTAGTATATCGCCTTAAAATAAGAGGGTAGTATAGTATGGGATCCGTATTAGGTAAGAGAATTTGCCCTTTGATTTTGATTGAATATACTATATTCTATAGTTTCCGCCTTTACCACGCATTATTGTATGCTCCTCTAAAGGAGTATGTATGCAGGAAGTAAATTCTAGTCGCTTTCTTTTGAATCGAATTTAAAATTCGATTAGAAGGATAGAAAGGCCATGAGGATGGGAAAAGAAAAATCAAATCTTTTTAATTAGTTCTCCTTTTTAGCAGTTTGCTTATTTTATTATCCATTCCTTTTTTTACAAAATATTTTTTTTGCAAACTAAAAAATACAATAGTCAATATTCCTTATAATAGATATACTTAATTATATCATAAGAATCTTAAGATATTTTTGAATAGATAGAAATAGTAAATTTGAATTGAGACACCTATTCTATGACGGATTTAAACTTACCTTCTATTTTCGTGCCTTTAGTAGGCTTAGTATTTCCGGCAATTGCAATGACTTCTTTATTTCTTTATGTGCAGAAAAATAAGATTGTCTAGTATTTTTAGTGTAAGTAATATAATATGGTAGGATATGCGGCTCTTTCTACACACAAATGAAAAACAGCTATGAATGCGGATAAAAACGGCTGTGGGATGGATGCGGATATAGGCTACGAGCATAAATGCATGAATACGCGGAGCCGGGTATAGCGAGTTTTTTTTTAATGGAATCAACAAATATTTTTTGAATAGAAAGTCAATGTATCTAACCTATTATTTCACAGGAGTACTAATTGCTGAAGACGATTTCAGAATAAAAAATAAAGTAAAGTCAAAATTATTTAGCTTATTCTCTCAATTTCAATCGACCACTGCTGGATTTAGTATATCTAATATGAATTGGCGATCAGAACATGTATGGGTGGAACTTCTAAAAGGTTCTCGAAAAAGGGGTAATTTTTTCTGGGCCTGTATTCTTTTTCTAGGTTCACTAGGATTCTTATCGGTTGGGGCTTCCAGTTATCTTGGTAAGAATATTATATCTATACTTCCATCTCAACAAATTCTTTTTTTTCCACAGGGGATCGTGATGTCTTTCTACGGAATTGCGGGCCTATTCATTAGCTCCTACTTGTGGTGTACTATTTTGTGGAATGTAGGTAGTGGTTATGACCGATTCGATAGAAAAGAGGGAATAGTGTGCATTTTTCGTTGGGGATTCCCTGGAATAAAACGTCGCGTCTTCCTTCAATTCCTTATGCGGGATATCCAATCAATTAGAATTCAGGTTAAAGAGGGTCTTTATCCTCGTCGTATCCTTTATATGGAAATCCGGGGCCAGGGGGTCATTCCCTTGACTCGTACTGATGAGAAGTTTTTTACTCCACGAGAAATTGAACAAAAAGCTGCCGAATTGGCCTATTTCTTGCGCGTACCAATTGAAGTATTTTGAGTACCAATTGTATTTTTTTTTAACTGAATTGAATGAAGAAGAATTGGAAGAAGAAAAGCTTTCTCAACATGGGGAGGAAGTCCCTTCGAAATTGGATTTGTTATTGGAAGGGTATTTTTGAGTATTTATCTAAAGGAAGGAACAAATGCGGATAAGAGAAAATTTTTTTTATTCTATTTCACTATTCCATTCCATCTAGATCTAAGAAAGAACCCAATGCAATTAAATTCCACTAATATATAAAAAAGAAGAATAGATAGAGGGTATCAAACCTTGCTATAGAGTTTTTGCTTCAAACAAAAAGAAATATCATATAGAGTCAGGGAATTAAATAGAGTCAGCGAATGAAGCGGGTTCATTAACAACTCAATTTACAGATCAAAAATGAAAAAAAAGAAAGCATTGCCTTCTTTACTATATCTTGTATTTATCGTACTTTTGCCCTGGGGAGTCTCTTTCTCATTTAACAAATGTCTGGAACTTTGGATTAAGAATTGGTGGAATACCAGGCAATCCGAAACTCTCTTAACTGATATTCAAGAGAAAAGGATTCTAGAAAGATTCATAGAATTAGAAGAACTTTCTCTCTTGGACGAGATGATAAAAGAGAAACTAAAGACACATGTACAAAAACCTCCTATAGGAATACACAAGGAAATAATACAATTGGTCAAAATGGATAATGAGGATCATCTCCATATCATTTTGCATTTCTCGACAAATATAATCTGTTTAGCTATTCTAAGTAGTTCTTTTTTTCTGAGTAAAGAGGAACTTGTCATTTTTAATTCTTGGGTTCAGGAATTCTTCTATAACTTAAATGACTCAATAAAAGCTTTTTTTATTCTTTTAGTTACTGATTTTTTTGTTGGATTTCACTCCACCCGCGGTTGGGAACTATTAATTCGTTGGGTCTACAACGATCTTGGATGGGCTCCTAATGAGCTAATTTTCACAATTTTTGTTTGTAGTTTTCCAGTAATTCTAGATACATGTTTGAAATTTTGGGTCTTTTTTTGTTTAAACCGCCTATCTCCTTCGCTTGTAGTCATTTATCATTCAATTAGTGAAGCATAAATTCATTCTATTTCCTGATATTAATCAAATTAGCATCTTTCTTTCTAAAGAAAGCCCTTTTCCATTTTAGCAAAATTCTTTCTTTCTATTTCTACCTGCTTAAGGTATTCATCATTCCAGTACAACTGTTGCAGTAGAATGACAACAAACTCGTGTATAGGGAACTAAATTAATTTAGTTCCCTATCTAATTTATTGTAGAAATTCAGGGATCCGCGATTGGACATGGAAAATAGAAATACTTTTTCTTGGGTAAAGGAACAGATGACTCGATCGATTTCTGTATCGATCATGATATACGTAATAACTCGGACATCTATTTCAAATGCATATCCCATTTTTGCGCAGCAGGGTTATGAAAACCCACGAGAAGCAACTGGACGAATTGTATGTGCCAATTGCCATTTAGCTAGCAAGCCCGTGGATATTGAAGTTCCCCAAGCTGTGCTTCCCGATACTGTATTTGAAGCAGTTCTTCGAATTCCTTATGATATGCAAATGAAACAAGTTCTTGCTAATGGAAAAAAGGGAGGGTTGAATGTGGGTGCTGTTCTTATTTTGCCTGAGGGGTTCGAATTAGCTCCGCCCGACCGTATTTCCCCTGAATTGAAAGAAAAGATAGGAAATCTATCTTTTCAGAGTTATCGTCCCGATAAAAAAAATATTCTTGTGATAGGCCCTGTTCCGGGTAAGAAATATAGTGAAATTGTCTTTCCCATTCTTTCCCCTGATCCTGCTACGAAGAAAGATGCTCATTTCTTAAAATATCCCATATATGTAGGGGGAAACCGAGGAAGAGGACAGATCTATCCTGATGGTAGCAAGAGTAACAATACGGTCTATAATGCTACGTCAACAGGTATAGTAAGAAAAATACTACGTAAAGAAAAAGGTGGGTATGAAATATCCATAGTTGATGCATCGGATGGACGCCAAGTGATTGATACTATACCCCCTGGGCCAGAACTTCTTGTTTCAGAGGGGGAATCCATCAAGCTTGATCAACCATTAACAAGCAATCCTAATGTGGGAGGTTTTGGTCAGGGGGATGCGGAAATAGTGCTTCAGGATCCATTACGCGTCCAAGGCCTTTTGTTCTTCTTCGCATCCGTTATTTTGGCACAAGTTTTTTTGGTTCTCAAAAAGAAACAGTTTGAAAAGGTTCAGTTGTACGAAATGAATTTCTAGGTCCCGGGATTTTTTACCATCAAGCTGGTAAAAAGCCTCAATTTATTGGCAATTGCTAGAATTATCTATGATCTATTTTGGAAATCCTTTTTTTGTTTAGACTTTTTTTTGTTTACGAAATGTCTGGAATTCCTCATTTCTATCTCATGCAAAAGAAGAGAAAGGTAAAGGCGAGAACAATAAAAAGATTTCTTCCTTTTCGGA